TTTTTTATTTTTTTTTGTAAAGACGAAGAAACATATTTGATTTTCAATACTCTCCTATTTACTACGGCGACGGAGAATCAAACTATCACTATATTTTTTCTTTTTTCTATTTCTTCTTCCAAGCGCAGGATAACCCCAAGGGGTTGTGGGTTTTTTTCTACCAATTGGGGCCCTCCCTTCACCACCCCCATGGGGATGGTCTACAGGATTCATAACTACCCCTCTTACTACAGGACGCTTACCTAGCCAACACTTAGATCCGGCTCTACCCAAACTTTTCTGGTTCACCCCAAGATTACCCACTTGCCCGACTGTTGCTGAGCAGTTTTTGGATATCAAACGGACCTCCCCAGATGGTAATTTTAATGTGGCCGATTTACCCTCTTTTGCAATCAGTTTCGCTACAGCACCCGCAGCTCTCGCTAATTGTCCGCCCTTTCCAAGTGTGATTTCTATGTTATGTATGGCCGTGCCTAAGGGCATATCGGTTGAAGTAGATTCTTCTTTTTGATCAATCAAAACCCCTTCCCAAACTGTACAAGCTTCTTCCAAAGCATACGGCTTTCCGGATGTATATGATGATATCTAGACAGATGGATCTTATATGAATCGTATGATGAAGTACCACATGAGTTGATATATTGGAATCCAAATCTGCCGAATCACTCATGTTATGATCTTCTACATCCTAGGTCTCCCCGTTCCTTCATCTGGCTTATGTTCTTCATGTAGCATTCAGACCGAATGACTCTATGAAATTACGTCGATACTTCCACATATTACGGGTAACGTAGGAGACATCTCTATTTTTCCCCCGGGGTAGAATTACCACTGCTTAGCTTTCAATTCGCCTCTGACCATCAAATGAAATGTGAATAACTCGTCCTCCTCTCTTTGAAACAAGGGGCGCTTCCGGTTCTGTCGGTGCTTCAAACAATTTTGTCTTCTCCATATTACCATATCTCTAGAGTCAATAATTTTCTATGAGGAACTACTGAACTCAATCACTTGCTGCCGATACTCTTCAGTTTTCTGTTGAGGTCTATCCCGTAGAGGTACTCAAATTGGATCAGTGATCGATTTCTAGGTTTCGTCGTAAACCTAATTGGTTACTTCCAATTACGTAAATCAATAGTTCAAACCGCACTCAAAGGTAGGGCATTTCCCATTGAGATAGGAACTTCTGTACCAGAAACAATGGTATCTCCAATTATAGCCCCTCTGGGATGTAAAATATATCTCTTCTCACCATCCCTATAGTGTATGAGACAAATGTTTGCATTTCGATTAGGGTCGTATTCTATGGTTACGATTCTACCAGATATGTCTTTTTCATTCCGTCGAAAATCAATTTTACGGTATAGACGCTTATGACCTCCCCCTCTATGCCTTGCGGTAATGATTCCTCTGGCATTACGACCTTTACCACAACGACGCTGTCCATAGATCAAATTATTTCGTGGATTGGATTTCACTTGACTGCCGACGGTTCTGCTCGAGGTAGAAGTTTTGTATAAATGTATCGCCGTGTTATTAAGTATTTTGATTTAAGTTCTTTTCTTTCTAAATTTAAGTTCTTTTCTTTCTAAGAGGTGGAATAGAATAACCCGGTTGAAGCGTAATAATCATGCGTCTATAATGCATTGTATGTCCCATAATGGGTCCCTTTCTTCTACCCTTTCCCGGGAGTCGATGACTATTCATAGCTATTACCTTGACACCAAAAAAGAGTTCGACCCAATGCTTTATTTCTGTCCTAGTTGATCCTGATTCGACATTAGAAGTATATTGATTGTTCCCCAATAACCGAATACTTTTGTCTGTAAATACTGCATATTTGATTCCATCCATAAATCTATTTTCTTCCCTATGAGTTCCGGTATCGATAAGAATTCTACTTCTTACTGTTCATATGTTATGATATGAATATACCATAGTAATTATATTAATTCGTTATGTATGGATGATGAGATTCCATTGATACGGAGCCAATTCCAATAGACGTATTGAACGTTCGCGTTGTACTGCATCCAGCAGGAATTGAACCTACGAATTTGCCAATTATGAGTTGGGCGCTTTAACCATTCAGCCATGGATGCGTAATGGGGATTAGCATATATTTCAAGTATCTAGCCTAACTCTATAGAAAAATCGTTATATATTCTATATAATAATAAATATAATAATAATAAAAATTTCCAATTTCCAAGTCAAGTATCTAGCCTAACTCTATAGAAAAATCGTTATATATTCTATATAATAATAAATATAATAATAATTTCCAAGTCAATTCTACATGATAATAATAAAAATTTCCAATATTAATTAAATACATATATAAATATAAAGTCAAATTTTAAAGAAATCCTAAGGAGGAATCAATATGAGGCAAGACAGGGCAAAACGACGTCTATATAAATCCTGGATTTTTGAGTTTAGGGAGGTATTGAGAGAGATCAAGAATTCTCACTATTTCTTAGATTCGTGGACCAAATTGGATTCAGTGGGATCTTTCATTCACGTTTTTTTCGACCAAGAACGTTTTATGAAACTCTTTGACCCACGAATAGTAAGTATCCTCTTTTCACGCGATTCGCAGGGTTCAACAAGCAATCGATCTTTCACGATCAAAGGTGTAGTACTGCTTGTAGTAGTGGTCCTTCTACATCGTCTTAACAATCGAAATCTGGTCGAAAGAAAAAATATCTATTTGAGGGGGCTTCTTCCTATACCCGTAAACTCCATTGGACCCAGAAATGATTCATTGGAAGACTCTTTTGAGTCTTCCAATATCCATAGGTTGATTGTTTCGCTCCTGTATCTTCCAAAAGGGAAAGAGATCCCTGAGAGTTCTTTCATGGATCCGAAAGAGAGTACTTGGATCAATCAAAGAAAGGTTCAACAACTTCCCAAAGAAATCGAAGAATTTCTTGGGAATCCTACAAGATCCTCTCGTTCTTTTTTCTCTGACAGATGGTCAGAACTTTATCTGGGTTCGACTCCTACTGAGAGGTCCACTAGAGATCAGAAATTGTTGAAGAAACAACAAGATGTTTCTTTTGTCCGTTTCAGGCGATCGGAAAATAAAGAAATGGTTGATATATTCAAGATAATTACGTATTTACAAAAAACCGTCTCAATTCATCCTATTTCATCAGATCAGGGATGCGATATGGTTCCGAAGGATGAACCGGATATGGACAGTTCCAAGAAGATTTCATTCTTGAACCAAAATCCATTTTTTGATTTATTTCATCTATTCCATGACCGGAACAGGGGAGGATACACGTTTCACCACGCAGAAGAGAGATTTCAAGAAATGGCGGATCTATTAACTCTATCAATAACCGAGCCGGATCTGGTGTATCATAAGGGATTTGCCTTTTCTATTGATTCCTGCGGATTGGATCAAAAAAAATTCTTGAATGAGGTATTCAACTCCAGGGATGAATCGAAAAAGAAATCTTTATTGGTTCTACCTCCTATTTTTTTTGAAGAGAATGAATCTTTTTATCGACAGATAAGAAAAAATTGGGTCCGGTGCGGGAATGCTTTGGAAGATCCAAAACCAAAAAGAGTGGTATTTGCTATCAACAACATAATGAAGGCAGTCAATCAATATAGATTGATCCAAAATCTGATTCAAATCCAATATAGCATCCATGGGTACATAAGAAATGGTTCGAATCGATTTTTTTTTATGAATAGATCCGATCGCAACTTCGAATATGGAATTCAAAGGGATCAAATAGGAAATGATACTCTGAATCATAGAACTATAATGAAATATACGATCAACCAACATTTATCAAATTTGAAAAAGAGTGAGAAGAAATGGTTCGATCCTCTTCTTTCTCGAACCGAGAGATCCATGAATCGGGATCCTGATGCATATAGATACAAATGGTCCAATGGGAGCAAGAATTTCCAGAAACATTTGGAACATTTCGTTTCTGAGCAGAAGAGCCGTTTTCAAGTTTTTCAAGTAGTGTTCGATCGATTACGTATTAATATTATTAATATATTAATTAATATTAATCAATATATTAATAATATTAATATTAATCAATATTCGATTGATTGGTCCAGGGTTTTCGACAAACAAGATCCTTCTAAGCCACTTCGTTTATTTTGGTCCACCTTTTTGCGTCTCTTTTTGCCCAAGTTCCGTCTCTTTTTGCCCAAGTTCCTTCTCTTTTTGTCTAAGTCACTTTCTTTTTTCTTTGTGAGTTTCGGGAATACCCCCATTCGTGGGTCCGAGATCCACATCTCTCAATTCAAAGGTCCGAATGATCAACTCTGCGATCAGTTGTTAGAATCAATAGGTGTTCAAATCGTTCATTTGAATAAATTGAAACCCTTCTTATTGGATGATCATAATACTTCCCAAAAATCGAAATTGTTGATCGATGGAGGAACAATATCACCATTTTTGTTCAATAAGATACCAAAGTGGACGATTGACTCATTCCATACTCCTACTAGAAAAAATCGCAGGAAATCCTTTGATAACACTGATTCCTATTTCTCAATGCTATCCCACGATCGAGACAATTGGATGAATCCCGTGAAACCATTTCATAGAAGTTCATTGATATCTTCTTTTTTAAAAGCAAATCGACTTCGATTCTTGAATAATCCACATCACTTCTGGTTCTATTGTAACAAAAGATTCCCTTTTTATGTAGAAAAGGCCCGTATCAATAATTATGATCTTACGTATGGACAATTCCTTAATATCTTGTTCACTGGCAACAAAAAATTTTCTTTGTGCGTCGGTAAAAAAAAACATGTTTTTTCGGAGAGAGATGCTATTTCAACGATCGAGTCACGGGTATCTAACATATTCATACCTAACGATTTTCCAATTCTATCCGCTCGATTCGTTCGTAGAGCTCTTTACGCAATCGCAGACATTTCTGGAACACCTCTAACAGAGGGACAAATAGTCAATTTAGAAAGAACTTATTGTCAACCTCTTTCAGATATGAATCCGTCTGATTCAGAAGGGAAGAACTTGCATCAGTATCTCAATCTCAATTTCAATTCAAACATGGGTTTGATTCACATTCCATGTTCTGATAAATATTTACGAGCCAAAAAGAGGAAAAAACAGAGTCTTTGTCTAAAGAAATGCGTTGAGAAACGGCAGATGGATAGAATCTTTCTACGAGCAAATCTCTCAAAAAAATGGAAGCTGTTCCAAACATATCTGCCATGGTTCTTTACTTCGACAGGGTACAAATATCTAACTTCGATAGGGTACCAATATCTACATCTAAATTTCATCCTTTTAGATACTTTTTTAGACCTATTGCCGATACCGATACGAAGTAGCAGTCAAAAAGTTGTATCCATTTTTCACGATATTATGGATATATCACGGCGAATTCCTCGGAAAATATGGTGGGCGATTCTTCCACAACGGAATCGGATAAGTCAGATTTCGAGGAAGTGTTTACATAGTCTTCTTCTGTCCGAAGAAATGATTCATCGAAATAATGAGTCACCCCTTTCATTCTGGGTACATCTGGGATCACCAAATGCTCGGGAGTTCTTCTATTCAATCCTTTTCCTTCTTCTTGTTGCTGGATATCTCGTTCGTACACATCTTCTCTTTGTTTCCCGAGCCTCTAGTGAGTTACAGACAGAGTTCGAAAAGATCAAATCTTTGATGATTCCATCATACATGATTGAGTTACGAAAACTTCTGGATGGGTATCCTCCATCTGAACTGAATTCTTTCTGGTTAAAGAATCTCTTTCTAGTTGCTCTGAAACAATTAGGATATTTTCTAGAAGAAATACGGGGTTCTGCTTTTGGCAGCAACATGCTATTGGGTGGTGGTCCCGCTTATGGGGTCAAATCAATACGTTCTAAGAAGAAATATTTGAATATCAATCTCATCGATATCATCGATTTCCTAAGTCTTATACCAAATCCCATCAATCGAATAACTTTTTCGAGAAATACGAGACATCTAAGTCGTACAAGTAAAGAGATCTATTCATTGATAAGAAAAAGAAAAAACGTGAACGGTGCTTGGATTGATGATAAAATCGAATCCTGGTTCGCGAACAGTGATTCGATTGATGATGAAGAAAGAGAATTCTTGGTTCAGTTCTCCACCTTAACGAAGGAAGAAAGGATTGATAAAATTCTATTGAGTCTGACTCATAGTGATCATTTCTCAAAGAATGACTCTGGTTATCAAATGATTGAACAACCGGGATCCGTTTACTTACGATACTTAGTTGACATTCATAAAAAGCGTCTAATGAATTATGAGTTCAATAGATCCTGTTTAGCAGAAAGGCGGATATTCCTTGCTCATTATCAGACAATCACTTATTCACATTCACAAACCTCGTGTGGGGCTAATAGTTTTAATTTCCCATCTCATGGAAAACCCTTTTCGCTCCGATTAGCCCTATCCCCCTCTAGGGGTATTTTAGTGATAGGTTCTATAGGAACTGGACGATCCTATTTGGTCAAATACCTAGCGACAAACTCCTACGTTCCTTTCATTACGGTATTTACGAACAAGTTCCTGGATGACAAGCCTCAAGGTTATTTTTATGAAGAGAGCGATTTTGAAGATGATGATGACGATTTTGATGATAGTAACGACGATGACCTTGACCTTGATATTGATATTGATATTGAAAAGGAGCTGCTAACTTTGACGAGTGAGATAACTATAGATAGGGAAATGACGCCGAAAATAGACCTATTTGATATCACCCTTCAACTCGAATTAGCAAAATCAATGTCTCCTTGCATAATATGGATTCCAAACATTCATGATCTGTCTGTGAATGAGTCAAATTACTTATCCCTCGGTCTATTAGTGAACCATCTCTCCGGGGATTGTGAGGATTGTGAAAGCTCCTCCACTAGAAATATTCTAGTTATTGCTTCGACTCATATTCCCAAAAAAGTGGATCCCGCTCTAATAGCTCCGAATAAATTAAATACATGCATTAAGGTACGAAGGCTTCTTATTCCACAACAACGAAAGCACTTTTTCACTCTTTCATATACTAAGGGATTTCACTTGGAAAAGAAAATGTTCCATACTAATGGATTCGGGTCCATAACCATGGTTTCCAGTGCACGAGATCTTGTAGCACTTACCAACGAGGCCCTATCAATTAGTATTACACAGAAGAAATCCATTATAGACAGTAATACAATTCGATCCGCTCTTCATAGACAAACTTGGGATTTGCGATCCAAGGTAAGATCGGTTCAGGATCATGGGATCCTTTTCTATCAGATAGGAAGGGCTGTTGCACAAAATGTACTTCTAAGTAATGGCCCCATAGATCCAATATCTATCTATATGAAGAAGAAATCATGTATGGAAGGGGATTCTTATTTGTCCAAATGGTACTTCGAGCTTGGAACGAGCATGAAGAAATTAACGATACTTCTTTATCTTTTGAGTTGTTCTGCCGGATCGGTCGCTCAAGATCTTTGGTCTCCACCCGGACCCGA